GTTCTAAAGTGAAGTCGATCAAAAATGAAAAGGAGATTTATGGCCAAGGGTAAAGATATTAGAATTCTAGTGATTCTGGAATGTACCAGTTGTGTTCCAAAGGGTGTCAATAATGAATCGACAGGCATTTCTAGATATATTACTCAAAAGAATCGACACAATACACCTAATCGATTAGAAATGAGAAAATTTTGTCCATATTGTCAAAAGCATACGATTCATGGGGAAATAAAGAAATAGATGGAATAGAATGCGTGTGTGATTTTTCCAAGGAACGGGAAGAGGAAGAACTTTACATCTTGACATATATAATACAAACCCAATCCTATTTCGGTCGGATCTTAAATGTAAATGAATAAAAAAAAATCAAAATAGAAAATTCAATTCTATTTAAATAAATACGGGATAAAAAAACTATGGATAAATCCAAACAACCTTTTCGTAAACCTAAGCGATCCTTTCGTAGGCGTTTACCCCCCCCAATTGGATCAGGAGATCGAATTGATTATAGAAACATGAGTTTAATTAGTCGATTTATTAGTGAACAAGGCAAAATATTATCTAGACGGGTAAATAGGTTGACTTTGAAACAACAACGATTAATTACTATTGCTATAAAGCAAGCTCGTATTTTATCTTTGTTACCTTTTCGTAATAATGAGAAACAATTGGAGGGGGCAGAGTCGATTCCTAGAGCTATTGGTCTTAGAAACAAAAATAAATAGACATACTCCTCAATTGATTCAAAACCTCAATCGTAACTCAAGCTAAGATTAATGTTTTGTTTGAAAAACTCTAGAATCCAGATTGGATTCTTGTGTTATAAAAAAAAATAGGGGAAAATCACTTTTTTTTTTCTTGAAAGATATTCGTTTATTTCGACTACTCATCTTCATTTTTTTTTTTCTTCTATATTCCCGGAGTGCATTCTCCGGGAAATTGTGTTTTCTGTATAATTCTAGTAGATTTTACTAAGATTCCTTTATTCCTTTATTTATACTTGATTTATTGATAATTTTCTTGGAAATCATATAAAAACAATTCTTATTTGATAGGGCTATTTGCGCAAGTATTTTACGATTCAGAAGTAATTGTCTCTTATACAGATTGTATATTAATCGACTATAATTATACGTATAGGATACCCTATCCTCACGAGTTACTGCATTTATCCGAGTGATCCACAAACGACGAAAATCTCTCTTTTTCCTGTTCCTATCTCTATGAGAGGAAACTAAAGCTCTCATTCTTTGTTGAGTAGTCGTTCGAATAAGTCTTGAATGAGCCCTTATAAAGGTAGATGCAAATAAACGAATTTTTGTTCTACGTCTCCGAGCTGTATATCCTCGTCTAACTCTGGTCATTAAATCAAATGAAATTTTCTTGAATAACTAATTGATTTTTCTTCTTTCAGTCATCCTTTTCCCCCGGTCTATTAATATAATGACAAAACGTATTCTTCCAATATATAAAATAGAAATCTCAATGGCTTTTGCTACTATAACCTTCCCAACCACGATTTTTTGTTCCTTCCCGGTATCTTGTCTGGAAATAATAAACTCGACTGATACTAAAAAAAAAAATAGTGGATTTTCTCGTTTCTATGGTAACTTCTTAAACGGTGAGGTACTTTCTATACACCGGAGCTTCTTCTTTCATTCAACCCAATGATAAATGATATTGTGAACGTGTATAGTTCACACTCTTTGGCTCTACCCATCCATTTTTCAATAAAAAACAGTACTAATCCTTTTCACAAAAAAAGCCTATCCACACAGTGACGGTATTGAATTCTGAAAATTGGCTAGTTTAGCTGGCCCTGTTAGTCCGTTTTTTTTTTTTTTTTAAAAAAAATAGGAGCATAATCTTTTTGTTTCTTATAAAACTATTTCTTCCGCTTAATGGATAACTAGTTACTACCAATGGAGAATTGCTTCTCACCTCAAATGGAGTGATTGGATTTGCGCCAATAGAAACCATAAATTACAAAACATAATAGATATATTTTCATTTTTAGATAGTCATTTAGATAGTTAATTAAATGGCTGTCTTCCACTCTATCTATCCTATTCATTGGTACTAGTCATTGATACTGGAAAAAAAAAAAATTTCATTTATTTCTTCAAACTCATGATATCAACTGAACGAGTCGCACATACACCCTAGTACAGGTTCCTCGACGCTGAGGACATCCTCGAAGAGCGGGAGATTTCGTGAGATTTCTTATTGGCTGTCTTGCGTTTCTAATAAGTTGTTTAATGGTTGGCATGTCGTGTCGTGTCTATAGAATCTAATTCTAGATAGAAGGTTGGTTTAGATCAATCTTAACCTGCTGATGGTTGATAATTAAAAATTATTTCTATTCAATATCAAATCAAGAAAAATTCGGATTATGAAATGGAATTCTATATTTATACGAAATCTTCAGTATTTTCTTTTTCGACTGCTACAAGATCCACTATGCCGTGAGTTTGGGCTTCTGTTGCTGACATAAAAACATCCCTTTCCATGTCTTCGGATATAACCCACAAAGGGTTGCCCGTTCGTTGTACATAAACTTTTGTGAGGGTTTCGCGAAGCTTCAATAGTTCTTCTGCTTCCAGGATAAATTCCCCTGCTTGTGCCTCATAAAAAGAACTAGCAGGTTGGTGAATCATAACCCTGATAATATTGATATAACAATATGAACGGTTGGATCTTCTATTTCTATCTCATACGATTGGATTAAAGTAAGGGTGAATCCAAATAACAAGAAGAATAAATAGAATTAAACAACCGTACAGGCATTTCTTGTACATTGCATACGGCTCCGCAATGGAATTTCTTTTTTTTTTGCCTTTTTCAATATCAATAGAAGAAATTCTATTGAAAAGAAGAAATAGAACCCATCCGACCTAAGTCTTTAAATGATCCATTCACCACCCTTCTTTTCTCTTTTCATAGTAGTAAAAAAAAAATATTATGATGGTTCTTTTGCTTTATATATTTCTCTTTCTTTACTTATAAATTTTATTTATTTTATCTCGTCTGTAGTTGTAGTTTAGCAATCCCAAAGTTTCTTTTTGATTTTTGATACGATCAAAGGAGGAGAGAATAATTTCTTCCATTTTTGTACTTTTTATCTCAGAAAATAGAGATAAGAAAGATACTTCTGGTATGGAAGAAAAATGGTTTGTGACGCTGAACTTTATTCTTAACCCATAAGGTCCAATGGGGAATAACCTTTCGTTCATACTACTATCTCGATACAAAATCTCATGTTAGGAAAAACAATAAACAATAAATAATATATAATGATTTGTTCATATCGAACTCGAAATGCCATGCTATTATTACTTATTCTTTTTTTTTTTCTTCATATTCGATACAGCGAAGGCATAGTTTTCCTTTTTTTTTAATAAAAACTCATTGGCGCCAAGCGTGAGGGAATGCTAGACGTTTGGTAATTTCTCCTCCGACCAGAATGAAAGATCCCATTGAAGCGGCTAATCCCATGCATATTGTATGTACATCGGGTGACACAAATTGCATAGTATCATAAATGGATATTCCTGGTATTACCCATCCGCCGGGAGAGTTTATGAACAAATAAAGATCCCTAGTATCATCTTCTATGCTGAGATATACCAGGAGACCGACAAGTTGATTCGAGATCTCGCTATCAACCTCTTGGCCTAAAAAAAGTAATCTTTCTCGATGAAGTCGGTTGATTAGGGCAAAAAGGGTTCCCTTAGGAACCGTACGTGCACCTTTGGGTGCATACGGTTCAAAAGAATTGCAAAAAAAAATCAATGTGTCGATTCCAGTCCTATTTCTTTTCTTTTGTATAACATAATAGGTTTTTTTATAATGAATTGGTTTGCTTTTTTTCTTTTTTTTTTTACAGAAGTTTTGCCCTTCCCTATATTATATTATAATAAAATATATTAACTATATTAAATTATTAAATTAAAAAATAAAAAAAAAAAATATATATAATAATATATAAATAAAATAAAAAAAAAAAGAATTTTCTGAACTTATTGAGCTAACTTCTCATTGATGTATTATTTCATCGAGATTCAAATCAGGATGTAATTTTCTTGTTCCTGAATGGGGCACTTTCAATTCTTTTAGGTTCTTGTTCTATTCCGGTGGAAGATTTGTCCGAATTCCATTTGTGCATAACATAGGGGGCAAATTTTTTCAGTACCACTTCTTTTTGTTACGACTTTTTTTTTTTTCAATTCGTTTCGTGCCTTTCCCCAAACTATTCGATATATTCATGATATTATTACATTACATTGGTATAGTAGGCAGCTTGAGATTCTCTCTTTTAAGATTCTTCCTATGGTAAGTATAAGAATAGACTATGATACAAACAAATGGTGATCCTGTAATCGTCTAGTAATCAATCCTATAATCCTATTATATTGTATAATATTATTTATTTTGTATATCTATTTTGTATAATTTTGTATCATATTATTTATTGTATATCATGTAACTATATAGTTATAGTATATTTTTATATTCTATTTTTGTTTTTTTATTTGTATATTTTTGAATATTTTTTTTTTTTAATTTAATAATTTAATTAATTGAATTTAAAATTTAATTAAACATAATATGGTAATATGGAATTATGGAATGAATTAGAATAGAATTTAGAATTCTTATTTTAATTTTAAATTTATTAGTACATTTTACATTCCCATTCTATTACTTTACTCTTACTACTCTTACCAATTTGATATTTTCTGAACGGAACCTGGATACTTTAATTAATACTTTATTTTATTTTAATTTTATTAGTCCAAATAAACCATCAATTATTCTAATTGATAATATTGATTCCCAATATGAATTGATCTAATTGTGCTTCACGCTCCGAATTATTGATGGTTCAATCAATACAATATTAAATATATTCAATATATAAATATATAATATATGGATGGGGGCGAAACAGAGGATACTCGATCGGGAGAGATAACGGGGAAATCCCATATGACCCAATATATCTGACAAGTCGCACTATACGTCAACCCAAACTGCATCTTCCTCTCCAGGACTCCGAAAAGGCACTTTTGGAACACCAATGGGCATTAAAATAAAGAAAAAAAAAATGAAGTACTATACTTTAATATGGAAACGTAAGAATGGTTTTATTGTTTTCACTTCATCGTCTTTTGTCTTTATTTTAAATTTTTTTTTTTTATACTTTATTAATTTATTATTATTATGTAGAATATTTAATTAGAATATGAATATTTAATAGAAAATATTTAATTTAATAGAAATTTTATAGATTATTCTATATATTAATATTAATACAATTATATTTATATATATATATTATAATTATAATAATATCATTAATATTATTATTTTTTTTTTATAATATTATCATTAATATTATCATTTATTATTTTTTATTATAGAATATAGAATTATTATAGATAGAAATATATTTCTATATAGCTATAGCTGTTATAGCTGTAAGGTTCATATAGGAAAACAGAATAAGAAGAATTGGAATGAACGGATCGATTGGATCGGGGCAATTATTCGAATGATAAAAGAGTATTTATGCATTCTTTCCCTCAAAATCTCCCATTGCGTATTGGTATTTATCGGGTATAAAATAAGATCTGTTTCCCCTTGTTTTTTAAAATATAAACAGAATTATTCTCTTCTCTTTTTAGTTCAAATTATTTCTATTTTATTTCATTCAAAATAAAAAAGGAAATAAAAAAAAAAATATTCACTTTTTCCTATACAAAATCTACTGAACAGGTTAAGTATATGGTCTAGTCTTTTCTTTTACAATGTGATAAAGTTACATAATGTCTATTTCTTTTTCAGAAAGAGGTATTTACATGGGTTTGCCTTGGTATCGTGTTCATACTGTCGTATTGAATGATCCCGGTCGACTGCTTTCTGTTCACATAATGCATACGGCTCTAGTTTCTGGTTGGGCCGGCTCGATGGCTCTATACGAATTAGCAGTTTTTGATCCCTCTGACCCTGTGCTCGATCCAATGTGGAGACAAGGTATGTTCGTTATACCCTTCATGACTCGTTTAGGAATAACCAATTCATGGGGGGGTTGGAATATATCAGGAGGAACTATAACGAATCCGGGCATTTGGAGTTATGAAGGCGTGGCAGGGGCACATATTGTGTTTTCTGGCTTGTGCTTCTTGGCAGCTATCTGGCATTGGGTATATTGGGATCTAGAAATATTCTGTGATGAACGTACGGGAAAACCTTCTTTGGATTTGCCCAAGATCTTTGGAATTCATTTATTTCTTTCAGGAGTGGCTTGCTTTGGCTTTGGCGCATTTCATGTAACAGGCTTATATGGTCCTGGAATATGGGTGTCTGATCCTTATGGACTAACTGGAAAAGTACAATCTGTAAATCCAGCGTGGGGTGCAGAAGGTTTTGATCCGTTTGTTCCGGGGGGAATAGCTTCTCATCATATTGCAGCAGGTACATTGGGTATATTAGCGGGTTTATTCCATCTTAGTGTCCGTCCACCTCAACGCCTATACAAGGGATTACGCATGGGTAATATTGAAACTGTGCTTTCCAGTAGCATTGCTGCTGTTTTTTTTGCAGCATTCGTTGTTGCTGGAACTATGTGGTATGGTTCAGCAACTACCCCAATCGAATTATTTGGTCCCACTCGTTATCAGTGGGATCAGGGTTATTTCCAGCAAGAAATATATCGAAGAGTTGGGGCTGGACTAGCCGAAAATCTTAGCTTATCGGAAGCTTGGTCTAAGATTCCCGAAAAATTAGTTTTTTATGATTACATTGGTAATAATCCGGCAAAAGGGGGATTATTCAGAGCAGGTTCAATGGACAACGGGGATGGAATAGCTGTTGGGTGGTTAGGGCACCCTGTCTTTAGAGATAAAGAAGGGCGCGAACTCTTTGTACGTCGTATGCCTACCTTTTTTGAAACATTTCCAGTAGTTTTGGTAGATGGAGATGGAATTGTGAGGGCCGATGTTCCATTTAGAAGGGCAGAATCCAAGTATAGTGTTGAACAAGTGGGAGTAACTGTTGATTTCTATGGTGGTGAACTCAATGGAGTCAGTTATAGTGATCCTGTTACTGTGAAAAAATATGCTAGACGTGCCCAATTAGGTGAAATTTTTGAATTAGATCGGGCTACTTTGAAATCCGATGGTGTTTTTCGCAGCAGTCCGAGGGGTTGGTTCACTTTTGGGCATGCTACATTTGCTTTGCTCTTCTTTTTCGGACACATTTGGCACGGTGCCAGAACCTTGTTCAGAGATGTTTTTGCCGGTATTGATCCAGATTTGGATACTCAAGTGGAATTTGGAACTTTCCAAAAAATTGGGGACCCAACTACAAGGAGACAAGTAATCTGATACAAGATTCTTTTGCCATTTTTTGCGTCTATTTTTTTTTTTTTAGTCTTTCTTTATTTCTTTCTAATGAAAAATCTAAAATAATCTAAATCAAATAAATCAAAATAGAAACAAAATAGAAAAGCTATAGCATAAAACTATAAAAAACTATAATATAAATAAAAAAATAAATATGTTTAAAATATTTTTAATAAAGTATTTCTATTTTAATAAAGTATTTTTAAATAATAAAGTATTTTTAAATATTAAATATATATATATATTATTTATTAAATATAAAATATATATAAATTAAATAAAATATAATATATATGATTTAAATATATAAATTAGATATATAATATAAAATTAGATATATAATATAGAATATAATAAATAGAATATATATAATATAAAAATAATTATAAAAATAATAAATATATATAATAAATATATATATATATAATATTAATATATAATACTGATATATAATATATAATAGACTATACTTATACTGAATATACTGAACGTGAAATATATCCATATTTGATATTCATTAAATAATAATGAATATTAGACCTTCTTCTATATTTATTTTTCTTCTATATTTATTTTTTTATATTATATATTATAATAATACATTATATCTTAATACTTAATATATTACTATAAATATAATACTAATACAATACTATATATAATACTATAAATAAAATATAAATAAAAATAGTCTAAAAAATATAAAAATATATAAAAACTAGAAATTCTAAAAAAAAATAATAATAGAAAAAGAATATTACAAAGTAAAATATAAAAACATAAAAATAGTAAAATAAAAAAGAAAATAAATAATAAATTATAGTAGAATTACTATATTAAGATTAAGAAATTAAGAATTAAGATTAAGAATTACTATATTATAATTATACTAATATGATACTAATATGTACATATATATTTATATATTATATAAATATTATAATTATACTAATATGATACTAATATGTACATATATATTTATATATTATATAAATTAGATTAGATTAGTTAGATTATATATATTATATAAATTAGATATTATATAAATTAGATTAGATTAGTTAGATTAGATTAGTAAGATACTAATTAAGGTACTAAAAATAGTAAAATCTTATTTTCTTTTTTTTTTTTTTAGTAATATAAAAGTATTATATAATATATAATGATATATAATTTAGTAAATGATCCTAAATGAATAGGTGTGGAAGCTATAATTGTAAATCACGATCGAATCTATGGAAGCATTGGTTTATACATTCCTCTTAGTTTCGACTTTAGGGATAATATTTTTCGCTATCTTTTTTCGAGAACCGCCGAAAGTTCCAACTAAAAAAATGAAATGATTTTTCATTATTATTATTTCGGTTGAAGTAACGAGCCCCCCCAATATCGGGGGCTCATTACTTCAACTAGTCTCCATGTTCTTCGAAGGGATCTCTTAATTTTTGAGAGGGTTGCCCAAAAGCGGTATATAAGGCGTACCCCGTAAAGCTTACAAGTAAACCCGATATAGAGATGGCGACTAGAGTTGCTGTTTCCATTTTTTAGAAAATTTAAAGATCATAATGGATCACGATAATGTCGTTTATTTACAACGGAATGGTATACAAAGTCAACAGATCTCAATCCATGATAAAAGAAAAGAGGATTTATGGCTACAAAAACTGTTGAGAGTAGTTCTAGATCTGGGCCAAGACGAACTGGTGTAGGGAATTTATTGAAACCATTGAATTCGGAATATGGAAAAGTAGCTCCGGGGTGGGGGACTACACCACTTATGGGAATCGCAATGGCTCTATTTGCGATATTTCTATCTATTATTTTGGAAATTTATAATTCTTCCGTTTTACTGGATGGAATTTCAAGGAATTAGGTTCATAAATACTAGGAAGTTTTCGTTTTTCAATAAATAAAATTATTTTTTTTTTTTACTTATTTAATACTTAATATTTAATACTTAAATAGAAAATAGAAGATTATTTAAGATTAAGAATAGAAGATTATTTAAGACTTGGATTTATAGACCATTTTGGTAGTTTGATCGTGGAATTTTTTTGTTTCGATATTTCATTTCCGGAATATGAGTGTGTGACTTGTTATAATTGATCCTATTGATAATACAGGGAACGGTCCTGTCATCTCAATCAAGATGATTCTACCTCGTCAGATATTTATTCTAGTCTCTGGAGCACGGACTATATAGAATAGATCAAGAAAAGAAAGATTTGAACTATGATTCATACCTATTATTCAGCCCTCGTGACCGGACTAAAAAAAAATTGCAATAGGTCTTTTCTAAATCAAACGATTTTTTTCCTTCAGACTTCTTTTGACCGAAGGAAAACTTTTTCTCTAGATTTGGTTGAGTCATTACATTTAATTCATTGAAGAAGTGATGATCAAATGGTTTGTACTCAGAGAACCTTTGAATTTAGCTTTGACTTTCTTCAATCATTGTGGTTCTAGTATGAATCTTAGGTTTCAATGGATTCCATAGGGTTTCAACAAGAAAATTCCTATCAAAAAAGTAAAAAAAAAGTAAATCCACATCAAAAAAAAAATAGGTAAGAGAAAATTCAAAAGGCCTGTCACGATCAACATAAAAAAAGATGGATGAGCCAACTTGAGATTGTATTTCTTGGCATTATCATCACAAAGAAAAGATTCCGGATTTTTCTTACTTTGTCCATCAAATTTAGTAAAGTGGCTAAGCCACAAGAAGTTTTGAAGTCTCTATTACATATCCGTTGAAACCAGTATTTGTATGTTTTGGCTTGAGCCGTACGAGATGAAATTCTCATATACGGTTCTCAGAGGGGGGGGGTACCTATCTCAATAAAGTATATGATTGGTTTGAAGAACGTCTCGAAATTCAAGCGATTGCCGATGATATAACTAGTAAATATGTTCCTCCTCATGTCAACATATTTTATTGTCTAGGGGGGATTACGCTTACTTGTTTTTTAGTACAAGTAGCTACAGGTTTTGCTATGACTTTTTACTATCGTCCAACCGTTACCGAGGCTTTTTCCTCTGTTCAATACATAATGACTGAGGCCAACTTTGGTTGGTTAATTCGATCAGTTCATCGATGGTCAGCAAGTATGATGGTTCTAATGATGATCTTGCACGTATTTCGTGTGTATCTTACAGGTGGGTTTAAAAAACCTCGCGAATTAACTTGGGTTACAGGGGTAATTCTTGCTGTATTGACAGCATCTTTTGGTGTAACTGGTTATTCCTTACCTTGGGACCAAATTGGGTATTGGGCAGTAAAAATTGTCACAGGCGTGCCTGAAGCTATTCCTGTAATAGGATTGCCTTTAGTAGAATTATTACGTGGAAATGCTAGTGTGGGCCAATCTACTTTGACTCGTTTTTATAGTTTACATACTTTTGTATTGCCTCTTCTTACTGCCGTATTTATGTTAATGCACTTCCTAATGATACGTAAGCAAGGTATTTCGGGTCCTTTATAGAGAAGGCAAATCATACATTTTTTTAATTTTTTAATGGATTATATCGGGAAGGGACAAGAGTATTTCATTGCTACAAATATGGATTATTTTAAAAATAAGACATGTTGTTTGGATACTTCTCTTTAACTCTGAAATATTGTTTATTTCATACGAATAGTTGAAGTATATTTTCCAAAAAGAGGATGGATTATGGCAGTGTGTGACTTGAACTATTGATTGGGCCGTGCCGATATATTATCTTATCCGCCACGTTGAAATTCACAACCAAATGTGTCTCCGCATCCAACCATCACGTCAGCCCCCTTCCTATAGTATAGGATAGAAGGATAGATTGGTTCGCTTGAGGAGAATCTTTTCTATGATCATACTCGAATCATCTCATGCATGAACAGGCTCCGTAAGATCCCTAGAATATCATGATCCAATCTTTTATCTATTACATTTTTTTTTCTTTTTTATTTTTATATTGTATATATATAGTATTAGTATATATAGTTAATAATTTTATAATAATTTTGTATTTATATTTATATATTTTTATATTTTTTTATATTTATATATTATAGTTAATAAAATTAAAATATAGTTAATAAAATAATAATTAATAATTATAGTATTAGTATGTAGATGCATTCATTTCCTCTGCATCGAACCTGATTTATTATACTATCGGAGTGAAATAAGGGATCTAAAGAAGAACAGAGGCTAGACTTGATTAGTAACAAGTAAAAACTTTCTATTTTTGTATGTAAAAAAAAATCGAGATGTTGTGGGTATAAATAGCAACTAAAAGTTATGAGACAATCCAAAAAGTACTTGATCATGATCGAATTTATACGCCTACTTGGATATTGAGCATTTCCTTGTAAGAACTGAATGCCTTGCAATGAATCTGAATCGTTGATACTCCGGAGAATGGAATTCTCTAAATATTTTTTTTTTACTTTTACATATACATAAAGTTATTCTACATTATATATGTATGTAGAAATGTATGAAATATATATTTCCATGTCTATCGATTTATTTATGGATCTTTTTCTATCATTCTTTTGATTCTTGCTCGAGCCGGATGATTAAAAATCATCATGTCCGGTTCCTTCGGGGGATGGATCCATAAGAATTCACCTATCCAAATAACAAAAAAACCTGATTTGAATGATCCTTTATTAAGAGCTAAATTGGCTAAAGGGATGGGTCATAATTATTATGGAGAACCCGCATGGCCCAATGATCTTTTATATATTTTTCCAGTAGTAATTCTAGGCACTATTGCATGTAATGTGGGCTTAGCAGTTCTAGAGCCGTCAATGATTGGTGAACCTGCGGATCCATTTGCAACTCCGTTGGAAATCTTACCCGAATGGTACTTTTTTCCCGTATTTCAAATACTTCGCACAGTACCTAATAAGTTATTAGGTGTTCTTTTAATGGTTTCAGTACCAATAGGATTATTGACAGTACCCTTTTTAGAGAATGTCAATAAATTCCAAAATCCATTTCGTCGCCCAGTAGCTACAACAGTCTTTTTGATTGGTACTGCAGTAGCTCTTTGGTTAGGTATTGGAGCAACATTACCTATTGATAAATCCCTAACTTTAGGTCTTTTTTAAATTGATTCAACCATCAAATACCTAGATACATCAATATCTATCAATCTTATTATGATCTATTTCTATTCCGCGAATATATGGATCGTGCCGGAGATTAAAAATTCACTCTCTTCTTTTTTTTTATTTCAAATAATGAAATAATTCCAATGGATTTCAAATTAAAACTTTTTCTTAGGTAAATTGATTGCAAAATTCTTTTGTAGACTGTACAATATTTGTTTTACATCTTCTATGCGAAAATTTTCGATTTTCATAAGATCTTCTTGACTGTGACTCAAAAGGTCCAATAATGTATGTATATTGTATCTTTTGAGACAATTATAAGTCCTGGAAGACAATTCTGATTGGTCAATAAAAATACATTTCAATGGAATTCCTTTTTTGTTTTTCTTTCGAGTAGTGAATCTGTCTTTAAAAGAAAAAAAGGGTAAAGTAAATCTATTTTCATTTTCCTCGAAATTGATGTCCTCTTCTTCTGCATGTAGAAATAGAAAAGGAATCAATAAATCAATTAAATCACGAGAAGCTTCATAAAGTGCTTCTTTAGGAGTTAAACTCCCATTCGTCCATATTTCTAGAAAGAGTATCTCTTGCTTTTCATTCTCATTATTATAAGAATGAATACTATGATTCGCATTTCGGACAGGCATGGATACAGTATCTATAGGATAACTTCCATCGTAAGACTCGTTTGTGGATTTCATACGATATCCACGATCTCTCTTGATTTGTAATTCAATAGAAAAATCAATTGGTTCTATCAGGTTAGCTATATGTTGTGTCATGTCAACTATTTCTACAGAAGGTGGTGAGATGATATCTTGAGCGGTTATGTATTTTGGACCCCTGACGTAAATGGATGCATCTGTAACTCCATAGAGATTACTTCTCAATACGATTTCTTTCAAATTGATTAAAATCTCATGTACTGATTCTTCAATACCTACTATCGTAGAATATTCATGCAGCACATTCTCAGATTTTGCACGTGTTATACATGTTCCTTCTATTTCTCCAAGTAAAGCCCTTCGCATGGCAATACCAATGGTATCGGCTTGACCTTTCATAAGCGGGGACAGAATGAAACGACCATAATAAAGACGCTTGCTGTCTACTCTTGACTCAACACATTTCCACTTTAGTGTTCGAGTGGATTCTGCTACTTCCTCTCGAACCATACTTTCTATTTTTTATTTATGATTATTTGATCAGATCATTAATTTCTCTTGGAATTTATTGAATTCTTATTTCTATACACGTCTTTTTTTAGGAGGTCGACATCCATTATGTGGCATTGGTGTTACATCACGTATGAAACTTAATAGTATTCCACTTCTACGAATGGTTCGTAATGCTGCATCTCTTCCGAGACCTGGACCTTTTATCATAACTTCTGCTCGTTGCATACCCTGATCCATTACTGTACGAATAGCATTGAAAGCTGTGGCTTGAGCAGCATAGGGTGTTCCTTTTCTTGTACCTCTGAATCCAGAAGTACCCGCAGAAGCCCAAGAAATCACCCGACCTCGTATGTCTGTAACAGTTACAATAGTATTGTTGAAACTCGCTTGAACATGAATAATTCCTTTTGGTATTCTACGTTCATTTTTACGTGAACCAATACGTCTAGTCTTACGTAAACCGGTTTTTGCTATAGGTTTTGTCATATTTTATCATTTCATATTCATAAGGATCAAATAAAAAGGAATAAGAATCAAAAATTTACATAAAAATATGGAGATATCCATTTCATATGAAATGGGATCCTTTCTTTTTACACTTTCTTTTTACATGTACATTTATATGTACTGTACATGGGTTTTTCTTTTAGAAAGTTCTTGATTTAAAAATGAATTGAGAAGGATTACCCCTGTCTCTGTTTATGTCTCGGATTGGAACAAATTACTATAATTCGCCTGTGCCTACGGATCAGGCGACATTTTTCACAAATTTTACGAACAGAAGTCCTTGTTTTCATATTTATCATTCCTTACTTTAATTCTTAATTCTTTTTTTTTTTGTTTCAAAAAAAAGTTTATTATATTTTTGTTTTGAAGGTCGAATTTTTTCTTTATGAAAAGAGTGTTTAAAAGAACTATCTAATCATTCGAATCTTTGTTGCGAAGTCTATAAATTATACGTCCCCTAGTTGAATCATAACGACTCATTTCGATTTTGACTCTATCTCCGGGTAGGATACGTATAAAACTGCGTCGTATTCTTCCTGAAATATAACCTAAAATTAGATCTCCATTATCTAACCGAACTCGAAACATACCGTTGGGAAGTGATTCAATAATTAAACCCTCATTAATCAATTTTTGTTCTTTCATTCTAGGTAACCCCCCTTTAAATATAAATATCAACTAATAGAAAAAGATTTCTATAATTCATTTATCCTTCCTATTTTACAAATAGTAAGTTCGAGATAAAATTAGGGTACCACAGGAGAATCACCATATATAACACAAGATTTCTCCTCCTATTTTTTCTAGTCGAGCTTCTCGATCCGTCATTATACCTTGAGAAGTTGAAAAAATTACAATTCCCATTCCTCCTAAAATTTTAGGAATTCGTTGATAGTTGGAATAGATTCGTAAACCGGGTCGGCTCATACATTTTAAAATCATTCTATTCCCTTTCTTAGTTTTTCTATGTCGTAAAGTTAAAATCAAATTTCTTTTTTGATTTTCTTGATGTTTTCGAACATTTTCAATAAAACCTTCTCGTAAAAGTATTTTCACAATGTTTTCAGTAATATTAGTAGATGCTATTTGAACCCTTCTCTTTTTATCCATGTCGGCATTTCTTATAGAAGTTATTAGATCGGCAATAATGTCCTTACTCATGACGAACTAGAGTTCTTGGTGCCTCCTCATTTTGATATAATCAACATGTTTCTTTTTGTTTTTTGGTCGATTTCTTTTTTTTTTCTTAAATTATGAAATTAGAAATTAAAAATATATACATGAGACACAATCTATTAATCGAATCTATATATCTATATTTATATATAGATATTCTATTTCTATATATAAATATAGATATAAATATGAAAAAAAAAAAAGAATATATCATAAAGACATATTTTACTAGTCTTATTTAGAATTACAAGACTTCGGGTGCTAATGAAACTATTTTAGTAAAATTCAACTGTCTCAATTCCCGAACAATTGCACCAAAAATTCGAGTTCCTTTTGGATTTCCTTCTTGATCAATGATAACCGCTGCATTGTCATCATATTGTATTATCATGCCGTTCTCACGTTTGAGTTCTTTACACGTTCGGACAATCACAGCTCTAATTACTTCTGATCTTTGTAAAGGCATGTTTGGCACTGCTTCTTTAATTACAGCAACAATAATATCGCCAATATCAGCATATCGTTGATTACCAGTTCCTATGATTCGAATACACATCAATTCTCGAGCTCCGCTATTATCTGCTACATTCAAAAGGGTCTGAGGTTGAATCATTTTATCTCTTATTTCAATCCAAGGGCTAAGAAAAAAAAAGAAATATTGTCTGTCCAGAGATAAAGCAATCCATCGTTGTTTTTCATTCTAAATATTCTTTTCCTTTTGTTTACCTATCCAGAAATAACAAATTGAGTTTGTATTGGCATTTTGGACGCAGCGATTCCCATAGCTGTTCTAGCTACAGTTTCTGATACTCCACTTATTTCATAAAGTATTCGTCTCGGTTTAACAACGGATACCCAATATTCTGGTGACCCTTTCCCCGAACCCATACGTGTTTCTGTAGGTCTTACTGTAACAGGTTTGTCGGGAAAGATCCGTACCCATATCTTTCCACCACGACGTGCATATCGTGTTATTGCCCTTCGTCCTGCTTCTATTTGTCTAGCTGTAATCCAAGCAGGTTCAAGTGCTTGAAGAGCGTATCTGCCGAAACAAATATGATTGCCTCGCCAAGATATTCCCTTCATTCTACCTCTATGTTGTTTACGAAATCTAGTTCTTTTTGGGTTATAGTTGATGTTTTTTTTTTTCTGAATTACATCTCTACTGCAGAACCGGACATGAGAGTTTCTTCTCATCCAGCTCCTCGCGAATGAAATGATTCAGTAATCTTACATATACACATGATCTTTATGTATTTCATGCCATCAGAATAAGGAATATACTAATTTTTTTATTTAAATTAAATAAAGTTATCCAATAAAAAGGTTTCGCGGGCGAATATTGACTCTTTCTTCCTTTATTTTTATTTTTTTTTTTTTTTGATTTATAAATTCATAGCCATTCAATCCTTTTTTTGGTTCATTCCGCCATCCTACTCAATGAATCATTAGGATTGATTTGTTTTCAATCAAATCTTATGTAGTCATAGGTTACATCGTTTCCATAACTTCTTCATTAATGCTTAGGGCTGAACTCTGCAATGGAGCTCCCAACAAAATTGGTTATTTGTTTCCGAGCTAATCTCCTCAGTTTTTTTAACCCAAAGCTCGATTCGATTATTCATCGATTTTCTATATTTTCTATTTTTATTTTATATCTATATGATATCTATATGATTTATTAATATATTGTATTGATTTTTTTTTTATTTTAATTATTATTAATTATTAATATTTTATTATTTTATTTAATTATTTTATTTATTATTAATATATTTTTATTATTAAATATATATATTATATATATATTAGTAATTATTAATAATTAATATGTTTATATTGATTATTGATTATATTGATTAAATCATATCTATTGATATTGATGCTTTATTACACTGCCTTTTATTTTATTGGGTGATTTTTCATAAACCATACATATTAGATTGGAATCATATATCATTGAGATCTTTATTATCTCTTTCTATCATCTTTCCTTTTTTTGACATCCCTCTTTTTGTTTTACATATTTTTTTTTTTTAATTTCAGTTGCTACAACTATATGATTGATTCAGTCATATAGTGACTCTTTCTTGGGATATTGACAATACGAAGCAAGAAGTTGGTTATTAGTTTTTTTT